ATGGGCGGGAGTGGGAGATCCTAAGGAATCACTTTCCTCTTTCTTCTTGGGTCGTCTTGTATTCGCGGTATCGGAATGCTTCCAGGCACCTAACGGTTTAGCTGTCATCTCTCTACTCTCTGTTGTTGTGTTGGAGACAGGATCGAAAGGATCATCTGGTGCCGACCGCGCGTCAGACGGTTCGTTGGTTTCGTTCTATATCTTCTATTACATCTTCTGTATTTTCCGGAGAGTTGGCCCCTGCTATCTTGTATTGTTCTTTCAATTCCGGTTCCTCTCGAATTAGCCGACCGGTGTTACGTCCGTTTCACTACAAGCGTTGGATGTTGTGATTCAACAAGGCTCAAGCCAAGGACTGAGCTCGTTCCCCTCTCCTATTAATGGTACCAAAACCTAGGCCTGTGCCTTCACTCATATCATAGGCTCGCTAGGGAAAGATCCCAACCTATCGCTAAAAAGCAGAACCCAAACAAGGCTGAAACCGAGGGAACGAATCTCCATATTCTAGTACGCATATACACCTCACAGCAGAGAAATTCAGACTCTTGAAAATCAGAATGATTGAACGATACTTGTTACCTCACCTACTTGGTTAGACTCCAACCCATCTCTACTTCGTTCCACAGACCAGAACCAATCACTCCTTACCTCTACCAATCAAAGAATCTCCCCCTTATTGACACACTTCCCCCCCCTTCAACGAAAGAAGCTTACCTGAGTTTAGTCTCGGGGGACTGATGACCTTCTATTGAAAGAGTCGAAGGTAGCAGATGGAGATTGAGATTGAACAGTTGGTGGCCCGACGAGGAAGTCTTGCCCATTAAAGTAAGCTTGAAGCTTCCGGCAACCGCTTATCCGTGGGAAAGAAATGGAGGATGGAACTTTATATTGAACATTTATAGGCTTCGGCGGATGCCGATTCGGCAACTGATTGACTATTATTCAGGTACGGATGAGGCTTATGGGGAAGGGCTGACGCTTAAGCATCGGCTAGTGGAACCACTCCTGTCCTTCTTTCGTATCCGAGGTGGGCGCTTTACACATATGATATGGAGATCTAGTACGGTGAACAAGTAAGGTAGGGGCTTTTCGATTAAGCGAACCAGTCCAACTAGTCAAAAAAACAACAACTGTCCACCCCTTTTCACGGCTTTAGCAAAGCTTAGGTCCCCGGGTCCAAAACGTCGGCAGAGGCTCGTCGAGACCTCGATTCGCTGCACAGAGGCTGTTTGAGAGCCCCTCTGTTGCCATGGACTAAGCTTGCCCTTCCCCCCTACCTACTATCCACGCGCGTAACACCAACTTAGCTCAGAAAGTGTACCTGGCGAGGGCCTCGCTCCTCCCCTCCAAGCCTGTCTACTCTGGAAAACAAGAAAAATCACTCCCATCAATCAGTTTGTCCCATCAAATCAACAGCCCCTTGTTGGCTGTTGGCCTGACCAGATTTGTTGATGGAAGGTCCTTGCTGCTTTGTCATCCAGAGCCTGGGGGTCCCAAGGAGTGTTTATTAATAGGCCCCAAAAAATAGTCTTACATAATGATCCGGACCGGACTTGACTTGATTTCCTAGCTGACCTTCCTACTCCTGCCTACAGGGCATATCCTAGGGAAATCAACAGATAACAAAACGACAACTCAGGGAATAAAACAGGAATGCTCATACACAGCGAGAAACAGAGGCTTTCCTAGGAGAAACACAGAGAATGGGTTGAAAGGAGACCAGAAAGGGGAATAGAGAGGTAAGCCTTGAGCGGTCAGACCAATTACGATCGATTCGCTAAACATTCAAGATTCGAGATGAGCTGCTAAAAGAAGGAAGGGCGATAGAGAGAGGTTTTTCACTTTCAACTAAGCTAAGGAGATTCGGGATGGGAACCCGCACTCTTTTGACTGAGAGGCGTAGGAGAGAGAGAGTTCCTCGTTCTTTCACCCCGCTACCCGTGACTATATGAGAGACTTCCTTTCCTTGTCTCACTAACAACTGAAACAGAGGAACCACACATTCAATGAATAGCAACTCCACCTCTTTCTCAGTTTAGTGAGAAGATAGATCCAATCCAGCCTGCCCTGTACCCGTAGGCTAAGGCTAACCTGTTTCGAACGGATCCAATCCAGCCCTGTAGGCTAAGGCTAACCTGTTTCGAACATCTGACTTAGTGACTCTACCATTCATTCAAACCAAAGAGTCACATTAGTCAAAGAATGTCTTATTGACACAGTTTCCTTCTTTGTTGAGGAAAATGCGGGTATTAGAGAAAGGTAGATGATTTCCACGAGAATCTTTCCTATTCCTTGATGGATCTAAATAGCATTCTGGGAATCTTTTGTATCAAGTATGAATCATGGATACCTAATATTCATGATGGATCTGAGAAAGCGGAATTCACATCATATGTTGGTAGCGAGCATAATGAAGTTCAGGCAGTTGTTTTTCCATTTGCTGATCAATAGCATCTCAAACCTATACTGCGCGAGTCCGGTATAGGTAGAAGAAGCTGGTACGGAAAAACCTTCTGTATAAAGTAATTGAGGGCTGGTTTTCAGCCCAGTTAGGGCTGGTTTTCATCCCAGTCCCGCAAAAATGCCAGTAATTGATTCACTGCTTTTCGCCCGGAACCGGGTTTTCCTTCTCCTTGAAAGGAAGAAATGAGGCTGATACCCTCGAGTATCTTGAGTCGCCTCTCAGGAGAAGATTGATTAAGTTTCAACTCTTTATAGAATGTGTACAACATATCGGCACGCATCCCGATTCGATTAAAGGAGGAGGAAAAAGAATCGATTTGATGTTCTAGAAAGCGAATTGACGGCACTTCCTGTTGAGGAAGCACCTCCTGTTGAGGCGGGGCCGAAGTTCCCGCCTCATCTTCGAATTCGTTGGAAAACCATTGGTTGATCCACGACCCAGACCAGCGAGATGCTAAGTCTGAGGCGCTAGTTCGTCAACTAATATTCCATGAAAGGTGTAACCCCGGGGGGGCAATAGATAGAAGAAAGGGGCAGTCCTATCACAATCAACCGATCACTCCCGGATGGAACGCCCCTCGGTCGGTCAACGCCCAAGTCTGTACGTCCTTGAAGCTCAATTACGCTACCTTCCACTAAAGGAATAGGTATTCGCGCTTTCTTATGAAATTGAGAAGTCTAAGAAGACCGGCCGTACACGGCTAAGGGAGCGAATTCCCATCCTACTCCTCCTTTCAGTCCTTAGAGCCTGTGAAGTGAGTGTAGGCAATCTACTGTCGTATTCAGCTGAGACATCTACCGGTGCCATTATGGAACACGTCGCGGCGAACCCATGCAGTGATACGGTGCGGAGCGGATGGTTATGGGGGACCTTTGAGGGTAGAGTCCAGTCTTCTTTAGGTGACCCGGCGCTGCCTTCTTCTATTTAAGATAATAGGCAGGTTGCTTTTTCCATGTACTCTAGGGGCATGTCTCGCTCATTCGCACACCCCGGAACCATACTTCTATTCTATATAGCTCGAGAGGCTCCTACCTTTATCTTTATAGTAGGCTCGAGTTTCCCCACCACAAGTACAAGCAACCTAAGCTCCTACGCGCCTCAACAATCTCTTTCCTTTCTTCTATTGATCCTAAAATCCTTGATTTAAGGTATTCCTATATAAAGTGAGAACCGCTCTACATGACACAAGAGCTCCCTTTGCAGAGCCGCCTGCCAACGCGAAAGATGCGATCGATCCGATAACTAAATCATGAAATGCACGAGCAACTGACCATCCTCGTGCTACAAAAGCAGGAGCTTGCGGAGGAGGTTAACCATCACATTATGTTAAGCCCTGGTCATGGTTCGCCCGTCCCGCATGTCTGAGGCACAACTGCATCCTGGGTGCGGAACGGCTGCTCTTTCTATTAATACAATACCAAACGGTGTAAGAGGGTGTAGCTTATGGGGCGGAGAGCACCCTTTGTTTGGTCCGCGGGTAATGTGGCAAGATGTGATGTTTGGGTTAGTTCCCTATTCTACTGGTGTAGTGGTTGGTTCAATTGAGTTTGTACATAGAATGAGTGCTATACCAAACAGTTGCCTAATGAGTACCGCTCGCAGAGCATTGTCTCCACCTCAATGCCTCATAGACAACTAGCACCCTTTTGCTCGTCCTCATTTCTTACTTGACTCATCGGGAACCGTATCACCACCAATACCATATTTCAGTATATGGATGAATGAAAGATGAAGGAATGAAAGTCTATCAATATGTAACTAGTTGGATGTCAAGACCAGCAATTGACATTTTGAGTCAGTCTCAGCGCAGGTTTTGGGATAGGTTCGGCGGCAGCGATCAGTTCGGGGCGTATTTAGCTCGGGTTCGGCGAGAGCTCATGGACATCAATGCCTGCGTCGGCTTTCAATGGATCGCTAGACGTTAGTCAACGCGAGTTCCTCTTTCTATTCTATATCTAAAGAAGCTGCCCGGACCCGTGAATTGGCACCATCCCCTTTGGGCCTACATCTTGAGCCCAACCATCAACGTGATCATAATCCTTGTAGAAGTGATTTGGTCACCAGGTGATTTCGCTTCCTTGCTTCTTATGTTCCTACTTCTGATGCTGCTAGAGCCGAAGTGAGGGCGTAAACGAGGGAGCTTGCACCGCTCATTTACCGAACGTTGGTAGGCCTGTGGGAGTCTAGTCAAAGATGGGGCGGTGCAGCCGAGCGGAAGGAGGGACTTGAACCCTCAACCTTAGCCTTGGCAAGGCTATGCTCTACCATTAAGCTATTTCCGCCAAAAAAACACCAAAGTTCTGTTAGGTTCTTATCTTAGTACGAATCGTCATTGTGCAGTGCAAAAAGATAGTGCTTCCTTTACTTTGATTTATGATGTTCAGCCTCTATTAATTGGATAAGGCTGATTAGCAAGAGAAGAAAGCTCAGTCCACGGACCCAAATAACTAAGGCACTATCTTTTACTATTGTTTCAAGTCAAAAGAGTAGGCTGCTAAACAGCATGGTCGTTAGAGCCTGGATTTTATATGGGGCCAGCTCTAACTTATATTTGAGAAAATAGAGGAGGGATATTCCCCAGACAAAAATGAGAACGAAAACCAGTAGCCCCACAGGGATTGCTAAGATCGTAGTTTGACCAGGCGGCGAGATCTAAAAGCCGACCGCAATGGCGACTACGATATAGCAACCGAGGACGTTCCATATTTTTGAAAATGGTATCTTAGTCACGGCTAAAAAACAAATACAGGCACCTGTAAACAGGAAAGCCAGGCTTGCGGGATGGAGCCAATATAATATGTTATATTGGCGGCTCCACCCGATCAGTAGCCCATGGCAGAAAGCTAGGACAGATTTTCCGGTTAACAAACAGCTGGAACTCATCTCTATTCTATAGGAATGAGCCATACCCGACACCCATCTCTCTTTAGTTCCATACTCCAGTTAGCCAACAGAACCGAGTAATGACATTATTTCCTTCTAACAAACTCAAGTGACTTTTTCGAGCTTATCCGAGCTAAGAATGAGAACGAGGGAAGAATGTTTGAATAAAAAGGAGATATTCCCAAGTTGACTATACCCCAGTTACCTACCCGAGCTAACCTATCCAGTGGAAGAAAGCAGGGATTCCAGCTCGTATTCCTTTCGTGGATTGGCTTGCTTGATTCATAACAATGCAATGACCTCTAGCAGTTTCCTCCACCGTTGGATGAACAACTTCCCTTAGTTGTTTTCAGTCAAGCACTAGGAAGCCAAGAAGGTTTCAATTTCAGTAATTAGCTACAATCTTTGGAGGAACCGTTATCCGGTTCCTCTCTCGATTGATATCTAAGACTGAAATGAGAATCTTCTTTCTAACTGCTATCGGATTCGAACCGATTAGTCCTCCCAAATTGAGTAGCAGTTTCTTTATTAGTACGAGATGGCTTTACACCTCGCGTCCCCTACAACTCCGGGAAGGAATAGTGAACATCAATCAGCTGCACGTCGGGTGCCTCATCTTAAGTGAATAGTTAACATCGGTCAGCCGCACCTCGGGGTGCCACATCTTTCACAACAAGGAAAGGAGATAATAAGAAAATAGGATTACAGGTCGGGTATTCGGATTCCTCGTGCCATACGAGCAGGTGACATAAGTGACATTTGAGAAGGAAAGGATTCGAACTTTTGGATTGATAACCATGAAGCAATTTTGTCAAGTTCTATTAGGTTCTTAGTTTTGAAAAGTTCTATTATATTAGGTTCTTACTCAGTCCCTAAAAAGTCCCTAAAAAAATAATTTTCGAATATAGATCGAGCCGCCCCCTCGTTTGAGAAGGTCTCTTTCAGGCGTCAGATTCTTCTGACAAGATTTTGCTCCCCAACTTTTTTGATTTACAGGCATTTTCGGGGGCTAGCCGCCTGATCCTTTCTCAAACCTATACTGCGCGAGTCTTCCGTTCCCACTTCGTAACCTTCTCATCGGTAGCAGGCTTGCTGACCTTATGCGATAGAGCCCCCCCCCCAGGGCCTCCCTTCTTGAGGAATTGCCTAATCCCTCTTGCGGAAGACTCGATTTTTGAGGAAGTCAAATTCGGGGGCCTGTTGCCCGTGCTCATTTAGAGCACTTAACAGGCGCAACAACTGCTCCAAGGAAGGTTCACCACTTTCGGTGCGTGGGTTATCGAGAGCCCGCGCTCCCCGCCCCATCCAATCCCCCGTTGGATCAAGGCCAGCCATTAGCTTCACAATATCTGCCTTGACCTCGAAGAGGTCTTCGGCATTCATTCGGAAAATTGGATGTCCAAGTCGGAGGGAAAGGGATTTTGAGAGAGAAGCAGTCGGAAACCTTTTCTTCTTTTACTTCACCGAGGTTTTTGTCTCTTTGATAGCTGGAAGTTCTCCAAAAGTATGAAAAGCAGGAGGACTTTGTACCATCCATTCTAGTGTAGTTGAATTCAGTTCAAGAGCCCAAGGACTTGGAGCACATCTTTTGTTATTGCCACTGCTTAACGTGATGGTTACGACCACGAAGAAAGAACAAATCCCAACTACGGATATATAAGAGCCAAAACTGGAAAGGGCATTCCATCCAGCGTAAGCATCTGGATAATCTGGAATACGACGTGGCATACCTGAGAGCCCTAAGAAATGCATAGGAAAGAAGGTCAAATTCACCCCGAAAAAGGTGATCCAAAAATGGATTTGACCTAACGTTTCAGGGTATGTGCGACCAAAGATTTTCCCTACCCAATAGTAGAATCCTGCAAATAAAGCAAAAACGGCTCCCATAGAAAGTACATAATGGAAATGGGCAACCACATAATAAGTATCATGGAGAGCAATGTCTAGCCCTGAATTTGCCAGGACTATTCCAGTGAGTCCTCCTATGGTGAACAAAAAGATGAATCCGACAGCAAAATAACATGGGGGTTTTGTATTGTATCGAACCGCCCCACATGGTAGCGATCCAACTAAAGATTTTGATTCCAGTGGGGACAGCTATGATCATGGTAGCTGCGGTGAAGTAGGCACGGGTATCTACGTCTAAGCCCACAGTAAACATATGATGAGCCCAAACAAGAAATCCTAAGACACCAATACTGATCATGGCATAAACCATGCCTAGATACCCGAAGACCGGTTTGCCCGAAAAAGTCGAAACGATATGACTTATGATACCGAATCCAGGCAGAATGAGAATATACACCTCTGGATGACCGAAAAACCAAAAGAGATGCTGGTATAAAATGGGATCTCCCCCTCCAGCGGGATCAAAAAAGGTTGTATTAAAGTTTCGATCGGTTAATAACATGGTAATTGCCCCTGCCAGTACCGGGAGTGATAATAAAAGGAGGAATGCTGTCACTAGAACGGACCACACAAATAGGGGTAATCTATGCATAGTCATTCCAGGTCCACGCATGTTGAAGATAGTGGTTATAAAATTAATAGAACCCAAAATGGATGAAACACCGGATAGATGAAGACTAAAAATTGCTAAATCAACTGCTCCTCCGGAATGACTGGTAATACCACTTAAGGGCGGATAGACCGTCCACCCAGTACCGCTCCCTACTTCTACTAAGGCTGAGCTTAAGAGGAGCAAGAGACTTGGTGGCAACAACCAGAATGAAATATTATTTAATCGGGGAAATGCCATGTCAGGTGCACCTATCAGAATCGGAACAAACCAATTCCCAAATCCACCTATCATCGCCGGCATCACCATAAAGAAAATCATTAAAAAAGCATGAGCTGTTATTAATACATTATAGAGTTGATGATTCCCACCAAGAATTTGATCGCCGGGTCGGGCTAATTCCATACGAATTAGTACTGAAAAGCATGTGCCCATCACTCCGGCAATGGCACCGAAAATGAAATAGAGAGTCCCTATATCCTTGTGGTTTGTGGAGAATAGCCAGCGAACTAGATTTTTCATCAATTTGAGATTCTTTCTTTTCTTGCCTTATCAGAGGAGGTATGAAATAACTCGACGAGAAGAGTTCGATCCATTGTTCGGCTCGTATCTCCAGTCTTGTGAGTTGGGTTTGCTTCTTCATACAGAGCAGCGTAGTTATAGTAGTCAGGTCTAGGCGTGCAATTCATACCAGCTCCAGGTTAACCACCAAGCAAGAAGGAGGAATTGACATCTCCCCTCCATCGAGCGGTAATGATGTGGGAGACTGAAGACCAACAACATCTAATTAGTTCTCGCGTAGTTCTCCCCATTTACCTACTATTGGAGTTGAACCAACGACTCTTGCCGTATGAAAGCAATACTCTAACCACTGAGTTAAGTAGGAGGAATCGTCCCTTTACTCAAACAGAATGGCAAGCCGCAGGGTCTCAATCACTGGAGTCAAAGGACTCGAACCTCTGCATCCCAGATCCAAATTCTGGTGCCTTACCAACTTGGCTAGACTCCAAATACACGTCATGAACAAAACGAACATGAATCATAATACAGATATAGAGAAAGTGTGCAGTGAGCTCGCAAGAGCAGTCTTGACTTTACTCGACCCAGCCCAAAGACTCCCATGCCTTTCTTGGTTGGACCAACCGGCACCGGCAATTTCCGACGAGTCTTTCAGAATTTGAAGAGCAAGAAGCGGAACTACAAGAAAGCTTTCTTTATCTTTATGGATAACCAATTCATTTGCAAATATAGTTGGGAGACTTTACCCAAGAAATGGGTCACAAAAATGGAAAGATCGGAACATGGGAATAGATCTGAGACCAACACGGACTACCTATTTCAATTGTTGTGCTTTCTCAAATTGCATACCTATACAAGGGTTCAAGTTTCGATCGATATTTGCGGAGTTGATCATCCCTCTCGAAAACGAAGATTTGAAGTGGTCTATAATTTACTGAGTACTCGGTATAACTCACGCATTCGTGTACAAACCAGTGCAGACGAAGTAACACGAATATCTCCGGTAGTCAGTCTATTTCCATCAGCCGGCCGGTGGGAGCGAGAAGTTTGGGATATGTTTGGTCTTTCTTTTATTAATCATCCGGATCTACGCCGTATATCAACAGATTATGGTTTCGAGGGTCATCCATTACGAAAAGACCTTCCTCTGAGTGGATATGTGGAAGTACGCTATGATGATCCAGAGAAACGTGTGGTTTCTGAACCCATTGAGATGACCCAAGAATTTCGCTATTTCGATTTTGCTAGTCCTTGGGAACAGCGTAGCGACATAAAAAGAGAATCAGAATAGGTCCACCAGTCCAGGGGACAAATCAATAGGAAATGCTATCCGCTTTGTAAGAAGACTTCGATGAAAGTCTTGCGTAGATAGCCGCCTTGTCAGACCAAGCATGCGCTTCAACCCTCTAGTAGAATCCTTTCACCGAGATGGGAATCAATGCCTAGGCAAATCAAAGTCAAGTAGTGCGGTTGCTTGGTTGCTCCAATTAGTGAGTTAGGTTCCTACTTCTATTCTAGTTTGGTTCCTACTTCCTTAGCGACAAAACCATGCAAGGTCCTAAGAATATAGAAGAAAGTGGTTTGGTTCCTAAGAATATAGAAGAAAGTGGGGATAACATACCATCAGGTCTACTCTTACTTGAGCCTTCTACTGAGCTTGCCGAGGCCGGTTCGACCCCTTTTTGATGCTGCTCCCGAGTCAGTGCTTCGACTCATCAATACACCTCATGACTCAGGGGCGGGGGAACTACTAGCAACACCGCGCTTTCTCTTCCCTATTCATATATCCGGCGCATCTTTTTGTGTATTGGAATTTGTCCCTGTCTCCGGATAGCATTTGTTCGAAGCAGTCCCAAGCTAGGCTCACTCTCATGCGGGATAGGCACACGATCCGAGTCGGTATCTCAGGGCGATTCTTTCCGTTAGTTTGATTGATGGATATTGGTATGACCACTCCCCTCTCCTTCACTGCTTTCTGGCTTTCGCCGCTTTCTTGCTTCTTCTGCTTTTGCTGCTTTCTTGCCTCAATGGGGACCAAGAGAGGTCTTTCTTTGTATTTGATGTAGTTGGAAAGCTCAAACACTTAGAATAGAAATAGAAGAGCACGAGATCCCACCCTTTCTAGAATGGTGGTACTTGCACTCCCACCTTCTGACGTCCAGCTGGCCATAGCTCATTGAATACAGACAGCCTACACGGGCATCAGTCTATGCTCTCCGAGCTAAGGAAATTCCAAGAAAATGGGGCAGATCAAAGAGGAAGGGCGGTCAAAAGACGCGGGTCGGGCTCGGGCAAGCTCATCGTTTCGTAATGGATAAGATCGTTAGAAACACTTTAGGCATTCTTTGAATCACGTACACTCGCGGTCCATGGAAAGGGAAACTTCAGCATTTCTTATTCAATTAGAAGCTTTCAACCACTTACACTATTTTGAATTTGTGATTGGTTGTAGCTGGTCTTTCATTGAGATATAGAGATCTCGTACTACCAACTATTGCTAACCGGCCCGAGGATCTTGGTCTTTGACCGGGCTGCTTGTCCGGTTGTTGTCAAATCAATGGATAGATTGGTCCTGATTGTACGCTCAGGTGCCTTTGGGCTATTCTATATCTGAAGAAGCGCCTTTCTTGCTCGAAATGCCTCTCGCTTCACTCGAGTTACTGCGTCCCTCTCCTTTTAGTTACGTCAACGCCTCTCTTTCTATTCAAGGGAATTTGTTCCTATGGACCTCTCGCTGCACTCGAGTCCCTCCGTTGTCGAGCCCTTCTAAGTGTGTGGGAATCTAGGAAGCACTACAGCCGCATGGCTATATATCCTGGGGATAAGGACCTTTCACTGCTTTCTTTACTGCAAAGTGAGCCTCAGCCTGGGTCAACGGAGAGGGACGGCTCGAAGAGTCAACCACAAGAGCACAGAGTTCGCCATTTCATTCAATTGCGAAAGAAGCGGCAAGGCTCACGCAAGAACTTCTGAAGAATCTCATGGTTTGGCAGAGGTAGGATCGGAGATACACATTCTACTGCATTTACAGGAGGGTTGACCCTTTCTATTAGACAAATACCACGAAGCGGGCAAGAGGAATTCGTTGTTGTACCCTTCCATCCGATCTGGTTGAAAGACCCAATCCAGTTGATCCAATCTAGCCAACAAAAGGTTTTCCATTCAATCACTAAACCTCTTCCCTCTTTCTTCCTATGATTGGTTGGATGAAGTTTAGGCCTCTTCTCTTGACTAAAGACTATGGATGACATGGCTTCGACAGCTAGATCCGGGGGCAAGGACGAGCGCGGATACCACGGCTACTAATAGAATAGTGGGAGCTCCCTAAAGAGAGAAATCGAAGCATTAGGTTGTCATCTTGAGACAACTGGATCTCCCCGATTTGCTGCTTCAAAGCCAAATTCAAGTATTAGAATAGTAGTCCCGAGCGTAAGCGAGCAGTGCAGCTTGGGTTTGTCTCACACCAGCCCTATGTTCCCATGGTGGTCTTTCGTCGATCTGTTCGCCCGACTTCAATATGATCTTATTGATTATATGGAAAAGGGACTCTCGCATTGGTATAGGAATCATGAGTCGACGGCACTTCGCCCAGCTTTAGCCACTTTTCCGTGTCAAACAAACGAGCTTCATTTCAGCTGCTTTTTGACCCGTGTGGGAGTCATTCGTTGCACAGTGGGAGTCATGCTTGGTTGGTTAAGCCGAGTCGATACCATAAAGATGTATATGGGTGAATGGAAGTCAGTCAATCCTTGGGGTTGAAGAAGTAGTTCAAAGACCCTTCCCTCATGTACTTTCGGCAGTTGCCCCAGTTGTGTTTCGACCGTTTTGACCATTCCGGTACGAGAGCAGCATTGACTCCTTCTTTACTTTCTCGTTTTTTTTGACCTATCGCAATTGCGCTCAAGAGGTGGGTTTCAGGTCTTTCGCCCCTTCTTTTTAGTGTGGAAAAAACACCCCTTGTGGATGGATGCGGGGGAGCCAATGATACGCGTGAGGAATGCTTTCGGCTACTTATTTTTGAAGAGAATGCCGCTCAGCCCCTCTCAATCAAGTGGACAGCATAATGTTCTCAAAGTCTAGAACGGAGAATGCTTTCTCGAATGTTGTCATCACTTGAGGCCATACCGAGGTCCGGGAAGAAGACTATATACTGGATTTCATCTGGACTCTATAGACTATCCAAGATATGGCCTTGTGTCTACTCCTCTCGTTTCACTCGAGTTCCTTGACTTCCCACGACTAGAGTGAAAGGGCCTTTCTTATGATCTTAGTCAATTTGAGTCCCAATAGTCTGTCTAGTCAAGATCGTGTACCGCTTGTCCGTACCAGTGATCAGTACAATACCTCTCCCCTTCAGCCGGCGAAGTAGCGCCTAATCCGAGCTCATTAATAACGATAGCACTCCACTCTGCTCAGAAATCATAGCTTGGTCGATCCGTTTTCTATTTATCCTATATAGGAGCCAAATCGATCTATTTTGATTTGCAAGAAACAACCCGAGGACTATCTCTCTCCGATCTGAGAACTTCAGACAGAAGTGGATTCTCCCTCTTATAGTGGAAATGCCGTTGATCCAACAGTCGGTGGACCGCGCGGTAAGGGTAGCTTGGCGTGTGGCTGACGTTCGGGAAGCCTGATCGGCAGGGCTTTCAGCTTTAGGTTTGTTTTCTACCTACGAATCTTCCGGAAAGGTTGAAATCCGTCATGTGAAAAGGAGAGGTGGCTGGTTGGTCCATTAGGTCTAAGGGTGTGGTACGCGATAAGCGGCTAAAGCGCGAGTCTTACCATTTTATCCGATGATAACATTTGATGCCGAAAAAGAGTAAACAAATTCCATTTTGCTCAAATCCATGCTGGCAGATCTCTCGATCCGTTTTAGTCAGTGACTCACGAATGCGTAAGATGCCCATACGATCTATTCTGATTATGGTATCGAATTCCGGGTAATGCCGAACCAAACCCCGCCCACGAGTCACTTAGTACAGCAAGACCCATATGCACATGCTGGCTCAGACGGATATGGTCATTCCTCCTACGCTAAGGAGCCAAGGCGTGGGATGTGTAAGCCAAAGTCAAATCCAAGGGACCAATCTTGGACTCACGGGCAAACCGATCTATTTCATTATTCACAAACCGTGGGAATCAATTCTTTCCATATCTATATAGGAGAGAGAAGCTGACAGCTGCATTCGTCCTTCTACGCAACAGCTCTTCCATCTCTATAGTCAGTTGGTAGTATTCCGCCCTTCTAATTCATATTTGGAATCACTGAAGCTGTTCCCATAACAGTAATCCTCAACTTGGGGAACCCTACAGCACGAACCACGTAAAACAGTCCACCACGACATGGCCCGAGGAAGGATGATTCGCCTATCTATTACAACAAGGCTCCTTGACCGCGCCTTATTCAAACAATTGAAAGACTTGCAGGATTGTACCCCAACCTGAATCCTAGATGTTGTCACCGCTGCTGCTGGTCGTGCTCACCACAACATGGAAAACATCACGCTAGAATAGTGGAAGACCCTGAATAAACGGATTTCAGTGCCATCGGTGCTGCGGCTGAAGCACCATCGGAGGGTTCACGAGCGGCCTGTCTCCATGTTGTGTTCTCCTGCCCCCGTCTCATTCCCCTAAGGAGGAAGGCCAGTCAACTATGTCATCTCGTTAGCGTCATCCTTTCATGTAGCTATGGGCCCCAAGGCAAAGAAAGAAGCATTGGCAGCTCCTCTAACTCCTAGGGATCGGTAGCAGTAGAAAGACCCTTGTCATAGTTTCGGGAGAGGCACGGAGTGACTTGACTGGAAGGGAGATGAAGAAGGGGTCGAGCTCTCCATTAGGAAAAGAAGAAGATGACCAACGAGACCCTGAAAAGAGTTCCATCGGATTTTGAGTGCAGCGATACGAACAACGAAAGTAAAGTCTTGGCATCATAGGTACATCCGCGGTAGAAAATTATACATAACCCCAACAGCCTGTACAGCTTGGAGATAGAATTGACTCTGAATTCCAAGGGTGTCAAGTGATTGATACACCTCCTTTAATAAGTGGAGATGCCTCAAATCCTCTATTGCCCCAAACTGAACATCTAGAATCTGTTCTAGGTTATTGAGGGTAAAGTGTGCACCCGTGAAATTCCGGTTTAGGAGTGTATTGATCTGGTCGATGACCTGTTTTATCAGCTCCTCAACCGTACCCACTTTCAGCCGGTATAAAATCTCGTCCGGGTGCACACGAAGACGAGAAAGGGTGATGCCCACAATGATACTGAGACCCAGTGGCAGACTTAAAGTCTCCACGAACCTCGCAATGGTTAGCGCATCTATTACCATCTCTAGATTCTATATAGAAGGATTCAATCCAGCCACAGGTTCCCCTACGGCTACCTTGTTACGACTTCACGTAAATTCATTCCTCTGTTCCGTTCCACTGCTTTCGCAGTATGGATTCCCTCATACCTGTTTCACGCAATTCATCAAAATCATGAACGATTCGAGGAAAAAAGGGACTCCGCGCTCGTAGAAAGGAATGCTTTTGGTCCCCATCTTTCGGCATGTTCGGGGGCTAGCCGCCTGATCCTTTCTCAAACCTATACTGCGCGAGAGCGTTGCTTTGA